AAGGGAATAGTAATTTATTCCTATAGAACGTCTAGGAACAAGAAGATTAAATCGGATATATCGACAGATTCCCGCGTAGTCCAAAGAAAAAAAAGATCCAATTTCATCTCTATCGAATTTTAATATCAGAATAGTGGATATAATTATGATGCAATGGGTTAGGTCCACTTACTTTTTATTTTGTTGATTTCTAATCGATTTAATTGGAATAATGGAAAATAGGAAAGGAATAGTAATATTTGAAGATTTAACGAGACGACCTATCCTTACATTCATTATAATATTTAATATAATATTTAATTTAATATTTATAATAATTATATTATTTATTTAATAATTATATTATTTATTTAATAATTAATAATATATTTATTATTTAATAATATTATTTAATAATATATTTAATTTATTAAAATAGCAAATTTATAACCATACTATAATCAATTATAATGTTATAATTTTGATTATATATTAAAATATTAAATTATACGGTTTGTTACTTTTTTTTTATTACTTTATTACAATTACAAAGATCAACAATATCTTTATTCGCACTTCAAATATGAATACTACTGCCGGAGTTTTATGATTTATGAAAAAATCAAAGCCCCTTATCGGATTTGAACCGATGACTTACGCCTTACCATGGCGTTACTCTACCACTGAGTTAAAAGGGCTTGTTTGATCCAATTCCTGAATAAAGACACTATGAGTTTAGTATATATACTTAAGATGTACATAGATATATCTTATAATAAGTATAAGGGTTCATTCAGGAATGAAAAATTTTCTTTATCCAGTAAAAGTAAATTAAATAATTTAATATAATTTAATATAGAGTAAATATAGAGTATATAATATAGGTAAAATAAAACGGTTTATTGATATTGGATTTGATAAATATCAATACAATGAATTGTTTCAAGACTATCCTAATTGACATCATAACTAAATTCATTTGAGTGATACATGTATCCACTAATTTAACATAGATCCAAGATATTTCATTGAATCATTGATAAAGAGATTCGGGTAAAGAGATTCGGCGTGGCCTTTGAACCAAACTTTTATCGAAAAAAATTGTATAGAAAGAATCGTGAAAGACGGAAAGATCCTTCGTATCGAGTCATACCATTCCATTATATTGACAATTTTAAAAAACTATTCATACTATGAACATAGTATGATGGCGGTCGTGCAAGTCTGCCCCCATCGTCTAGCGGTTCAGGACATCTCTCTTTCAAGGAGGCAGCGGGGATTCGACTTCCCCTGGGGGTAGGGTACTACGAAAGGAAGTTGATCGTGGATTATCAATAAGCCTGGAATTGATTCTTCCTGGGTCGATGCCCGAGCGGTTAATGGGGACGGACTGTAAATTCGTTGGCAATATGTCTACGCTGGTTCAAATCCAGCTCGGCCCAATAATTTGCCGATCCGCCATGAAATGATATAATATAACCCATTTGTTGCTCTCCAGAAATGCCCTATCCCCCAATCCCAATACGGAAGAAATCCATTTTATGATATATCTATACCACTATTTATTTACTCTCTTTTTACAAGAAATTCTGATCTTGCTAATGATCTAGATTCATATCAGGATCCGTAACTATAAAGTAAAGTTTAAGGAAAAGAGTAAATAAAAAAAAAAAAAAACTTTTTTGATTGAACGAGTAATTATCCAATTGATTTGGCAATAACGAAAGGATTACTAGTAATATCGGCTGCTCTCACTAAAGTACATATACATATGGGTATCGATATATCACACTCGCAGCTCTGTTACAACACGCCAATTCTAATCGAAATTGAAAGGGTTAGAATGAAATCATAAAAATATGTATACTTTATTTTATTATGGTATTTACTTGGGATTGTAGTTCAATTGGTCAGAGCACCGCCCTGTCAAGGCGGAAGCTGCGGGTTCGAGCCCCGTCAGTCCCGACGAATCCAAATCCAATAAAAAACTATATCAATTCATCTCTCTATTTTTTGTGAAAAGAAGTCCAAATAACATAATTTCATTCCCAACAGCGATCCCTCTTCTTTTTTTCTTTTTCGTTTCACATTTATCATCAACCAAATGGGGGAATTTCCATTTCTTCGACTAGTACCGATTCGATTGATGGGAGAGAGGCATATGTGGATTAGTACAATTATTATATTATTAGCATCAGATTCAGGATTCCACGGGATACCGTACTGTACTGGGTCTGGCTTTTTCAATTACTCCCGATCTGTGAAATATGAAATAGAGTAGAGTATTGTATGTTTCCCGGGAGTCCATACATAAATGGAATTTGTACAATATAAAATAAATTGAACATAGTTACTGTGTATAGAATAGTATAGAATAGTATAGAATAGTATAGAATACTTTTATTTTAAGATTAAATAGAATACTTTTATTTTAAGATTAAAATAAAAGTATATCCCTTTCGGGCCCTATTTTGTGTAACCTCAATTTCAAATTTTACTAATTTGAAATAATCTATCTCATTCAAATTTCGCATTGAGCTTTTGATATATGCGTCCCATTACTAATCCAATGAAAGAGGATATTCAAAAAATAAAGATCAAACAAGGATAACTTTTTTATTAGCGAGGTAATGAATTTTTTTTTTTTTTTATAAGGGTTTTTCCTTGAAAGAACAAACTTTTAAAATTTATATATAAATATATAAAAAAATAGTTAATTTGATGGAATATTCGATTTTTTTATACCGGAATTTGTACTCGTCTTTATCATACTTCTTTTGTTTTCCAAGAAGATTGGATCATTAAAAAAAGGAGTTTATAACTTAGCTCCTTCCTTTTTTTTCATTGAGCTTCTATTGTTTGTTGGGGTTTGTTTCGAACCAATGGTAAGTGGAAAGGCGGTTAGATGATACTTCATCAGATGATTGTACAAAGAGGGCGGTAGGTTATAGAAAAGAAAGAATGGAAAAGAATGATAAATAAATAAAGAAATTATTGATTGTATTGGGAATCCAATTTTGAGTTCAGTATGGATAAAAGATCGTCCTATGTTATACTATTCAATTCTTGACGATGAATCGATTTGATAGCTCCGATATTGTTATTCATGATATTGATCCGATTCGATATCATCGAGATGTAATCCATCCCATTGAATTTACAGGCGAAAGATTTATTATCTCTATGGGATTAACTCCCGAGTTATTGCGAATTAAAGAAAAATTAAACAATGAGATTATGGAAGTAAATATTCTCGCATTTATTGCTACTGCACTGTTTATTCTAGTTCCTACTGCTTTTTTACTTATAATATACGTAAAAACAGTCAGCCAAGGTGATTAATTTGAATTAAACTTGATTTTTTATTTCTTATCAATAATTGCAGAGAAGAAAAGGATAAAAATTTCGCGTCTTAAATGAAATGGGCAGACTAGAATCAGTCGTATTCTATGAGATACGATAGTATGGTAGAAAGATTCAGATATTTCTTTCTACCATACTATCTAGTATTGTTATTGTAGTGTATAAAGTTGTATTGTAATGCGGGTTAATTTAATATAGATTAATATAGATCAATCTACAATAGTATCATCATATTCCTTTTCTATATATATAGAAATCAATTTAATTACGTATATATAATATATATAGTGATAATGTATATTATATAGTATCCCAATTCTATTTCTTTGCTTTATCTATTTGTATTTAATTTGTGTTGATTTCAATTAAATTAATTTGAAATAATCGAAAGCGACTTTTACGATTAGAATTCCTAGATTTCTGATTATTTTCAATATGAATCCCGATCGAAGAAGTCATTGGTTGAGGAGTTGACAAATGATCCATGGGAACTTCTTCGGATTTCGAAAAGGATTAGTAAAACCCGTCGACTTTTAACGTTTGAACCATGATATGAAATGGGTTCAATAAAACAAGCAAAACATAAATAAAATTTCTAAAATAGTAAAACGAAAACAAGCGGCGCAATATGTGACTCGCCCAAGACAATATTTTAGGATGTGCAGTATCTCGTTGGACAACTACTATGTTGTTTCCCAATGTGTATCCACGTAATGGAATAACCGAATTGTTTTCTCTTTGATCTTTGAACAGTAAAGAGGTAAACAAAATAAAAAAAAAGTTCCGTTCTTCCTCATGGTCCATATCTAACTTTGGTAAGAGTCAGTTCATCGAAATAGAAAATTTATGAAGAATTCAGTTGGAATAAATTTCCTACCATTTGTATTCCTTTTACTTTTTTTACTTTCAAAATACGAACACGGAAATAATTGAAATATTTCTTTGATTGAATGATTGAAAGAGTATTCTTCATATATATTTATTATTCATAGAATACATTACTGAACTAAAATCCAAGAGAATTTCGAAATGAAGATATTTTTCATTTCTATTTCAATTTAAAAATAAAATTTTAAATTGAAATAGTGAAATTTAAAATAAAAAAAACTTTGCCGAACGATCTATAAAAAAAAGTGATACTGTTTAGTTCCTAAACTCAATTAGTAGTACTTCTAGAGTCCACTCCTTCCCCATACTACTAGCGAAAGGGAAAACGTAAAGACTACCATTAAAGCAGCCCAAGCGAGATTTACTATATCCATGTGAATTATGTCCTCTATCTCTATGAAGGAATTATTCAATTATTGTTCACTAATAAATAATAGGGGAATCACTGGCGCAGAGTCAAAAAGTTATTCTGACCCAACACCGTTGATGAAACAATCCAATAAATCCAATTCTAACAAGTTCTTATACGATTTCTAGTATAATTAGAAAAGATTAAGCCCAAGCAAAATATGCGGAAACCCCCTTGGAAGTATCAAAGAAATGATACTAACATGTAGAAAAAAACCTATTCCTTATTTTGTTGCTCTTCATTTAGTTAAGTAAAAAATATAAAAATATAGAAGGAAGATAGATCATTATCTATCACATACCCTATTTCTTTCCTTCTTTACCACACCACCTTTCCCATTTGATTTTGATCTAATCCTTAC